ATTTCGCGGTCGAACTGCCGGAAGTGCCTATAAATCCTAGTCCTACCTAAGTGATGAATTTTGGATCGAAAAGCGAGGACTTCAGGATTTTGATGGACCTAGTTCATTGAAATTCCATCCAATACAACGGAAGAGTTATAAATTTCCAAAATAATAGATAGGAATACCGCGAATAAAGCCATTGCGACACCCATCAAAGGGGTAGTTCCCCATCCAGGAGCTACTTTACCATATTCCGAATTCAAGGGTTTCAATAAACCCCCTAGACCTGTTTTTCTTGGTCTTGGACCAGATCGAGAATTGCCCTCAAAGGTTTGTGTAGCCATAAATCCTATTGCATTGGTTGAGATCTGTTGACTTTGTATACCATTACACTGTAAATAAATCATCTTATCATAGATCCGTTGTGATCTTGAAATTATAAAATAATGGAAACAGCAACCCTAGTCGCCATCTTTATATCTGGTTTACTTGTCAGTTTTACCGGGTACGCCTTATATACCGCTTTTGGGCAACCCTCTCAACAACTAAGAGATCCATTCGAGGAACACGGGGACTAGTTGAAGTAAAGTAAAGAGCCTCCCACGAAACAAGGGAGGCTCTTTACTTTGACTTCAATTGAGTATAATCAAACATTATTTTGCCCTTTTAGTCGGAACCTTAGGTGGTTCTCGAAAAAAGATAGCGAAAAAAATGATTCCTAGAGTCGACACTAAGAGGAATGTATAAACCAATGCTTCCATAAATTTGATCGTGGTTTACAATTATAGCTTCCACACCTGTTCATTTGGTTTGGGATTATCTCCCAGATAAAGATAAGAGTCAAATAAAAATCAGCAATTCAACTCAAGATTTCTCTCGTAACCTATAGAAAAACCAAATCACAAAAATACAATACAGGTGAAAGATACCAGATCAATCTTGTATCAGACTACCTGTCTCCTTGTAGTTGGATCTCCAAGTTTTTGGAACGCCCCAAATTCCACTTGAGCATCCAAATCCGGGTCAATACCAGCAAAAACATCTCTGAATAAGGTTCTAGCTCCATGCCAAATATGTCCGAAAAAGAAGAGCAAAGCAAAGGAAGCATGCCCAAAAGTGAACCAACCCCTCGGACTGCTACGAAAAACACCGTCGGATTTCAAAGTAGCACGATCTAATTCAAAAATTTCACCTAATTGAGCGCGTCTAGCATATTTTTTCACAGTTGCAGGATCACTATAACTGACTCCATTGAGTTCGCCGCCGAAGAACTCAACGGTGACTCCTACTTGTTCGACACTATACTTAGATTCTGCCCTTCTAAAAGGCACATCGGCTCTCACAATTCCGTCTCCATCTACCAAAACCACTGGAAATGTTTCAAAAAAAGTAGGCATACGACGTACAAAAAGTTCACGCCCCTCTTTATCTCTAAAGATAGGGTGTCCTAACCACCCAACAGCTATTCCATCCCCACTGTCCATTGAGCCCGCTCTAAATAATCCCCCTTTTGCTGGATTATTGCCAATGTAATCATAAAAAGATAATTTTTCGGGAATTTTAGACCAAGCTTCGGAGAAACTCTGATTTTCCACTAGTCCGGCACCAACCCTTCGATATATTTCTTGTTGGAAGTATCCCTGATCCCATTGATAACGAGTGGGGCCGAATAATTCGATGGGAGTAGTTGCTGAACCATACCACATAGTTCCAGCAACTACAAAAGCTGCAAAAAAGACAGCAGCAATACTACTGGAAAGAACGGTTTCAATATTACCCATACGTAATCCTTTGTATAGGCGTTGGGGCGGACGGACACTAAGATGAAATAGGCCCGCTAATATGCCCAATGTCCCCGCTGCAATATGATGAGAGGCTATACCTCCCGAAACAAAAGGGTCAAAACCCTCTACGCCCCAGGCAGGACTTACAGATTGTACTTTTCCTGTTAGTCCATAAGGATCGGACACCCATATTCCAGGACCATACAAGCCTGTTACATGAAATGCACCAAACCCAAAACAAGCTAAGCCTGAAAGAAATAAATGAATTCCAAAAATCTTGGGCAAATCCAAAGAGGGTTTTCCCGTACGTTCATCACGAAATATTTCTAGATCCCAATACACCCAATGCCAGATGGCTGCCAAGAAGCACAAGCCGGAAAACACAATATGTGCCCCGGCCACACCCTCATAACTCCAAATACCCGGATTTGTTACAGTCCCCCCTGTGATATTCCAACCGCCCCATGAATTGGTTATTCCTAAACGAGTCATGAAGGGTATAACAAACATACCCTGTCTCCACATTGGATCAAGAACGGGGTCAGAGGGGTCAAAAACTGCTAATTCGTATAGAGCCATTGAACCCGCCCACCCAGAAACGAGAGCTGTATGCATTATATGAACAGCAAGCAACCGGCCGGGATCATTCAATACGACGGTATGAACACGATACCAAGGTAAACCCATGAAAATACCCCCTTCGAAGAAAAATAGATACTATGTAACTTTATCGCATTGGAAAAGACTATGCTATAGACTTCCGCCTTTCAGTTCAGTGGATTATTTCGAATGAAGGGCTCCTAGTTCTTTTTTGTTGGTAATAGGTAATAATGGAACAATTCTGTTAGTCTGTTAGTAAGAACAAAGAAAAGCAGATCTATTCTATACCCGATAAGTACCAATACGCAATGGGGCATTTTCTATGAATATGAACATATGAACAAATGCATAGAAATTTATTTAGCGTTCGAAGAACCCGACCCCTTCATAAGATTTTTCCCTTATTCATTTCATCTTCCTAGATGAACTTTTTCATATTTTGAAAACAATAAAAAAAATCATTTTGACATTTCCACATAAAAGTGAAATCTTATACTTGACTCTTTTCTCTCTCATTTATGCCTGTTGGTGTTCCAAAAGTTCCTTTTGAGTTTTTTGAGGGTGAGGATATTGACGAAGAAAAAAAAAGGGGGGCTAAGCCTCAGACTAGGAAGCCGGCTTGTTATCCTATTCATTTGATTAACGATTCGCCTCGGGATAGGGCTAACAATTATCCTGGGGATAACGATAACTATAGCGATGATGATCCGTTTAACAATTATCCTGGGGATAATGATAACTATAGTGATGATGATCCGTTTATTAACATTAACAATTATCCTCGGAAAAACGATAACAATAGTGATGATGATCCGACTAGCCCTTGGATTGATTTTAGTAAGTTCCCTACTAAAGATGAGAAAACAAAGGAAAAGCAACCAAAGCTGGAGTGGATTGACCTATAGTGCGACTTGTCAGACATATTGGGCCATATGGGATTTCCCCGTTCTCTCCTCCGATCGAGATACCTCTGCTTCGCCAAAAAAATTGATGAAACTATCAAGAATTTGGAGCGTGAAGTGCAATTAGATCCATTCTTTGAGGGATCAATATTCATAGTATCAATTAGAAATAGAAGAGAATTTATGGTTGGCTTGGTTGAACCAATAAAATGAAGTATCCAGGCTCCGTTCAGAAAATACTCACTTGGTAATATGGACATGAAATGAATAAAAAAAAAAGTCGTATCAAAAAGAAATGGTATTGGGAGCATTTGTACTATATATATAAATAAAAATCGGTTGGACCCTTACCCGGAGTAGAGCATAAACCTAAAAAAATAGAAGAGGCCCATTCAGGAACAAGAAAATAACAGAGTCCTAATTTGGAAATGAAACAATACATCAATGAGAGGGTAATTCGAGATAAGTTTATAGGGGGTAGAAAAAAAAAAGCCCTTCTATAAAATAAAATAGAAAAAGGCCAACATATTGATTTTTTTTTGCAATTTTTTGAACCGTATGCATTCAAAGGTGCGTGTACGGTTCCTAAAGGATAGCATTTTGTCCTAATCACCCGACTTCATCGAGAAAGATTAATTTTTTTAGGAAAACCTATTAATAAAGAGAGCGGTAACCTCGTTGCGGGTCTCATAGCATATCTCAGTACGAACGATAGTACCAGGGATATTTTTTTGTATATAAACTCGCCGGGCGGGTTAATGCGACAAGGAATGGCTATTTATGATTTGATGCATGCGTCGCCCGTAGATGTATACACGGTATGCATGGGAAAAGCCTGTGGAATGGCTTGTTTCATTCTATTCGGAGGAGCACCTACCAAACGCATAGCATTCCCTCACGCTTGGCGCCAATGATTTTTTATTTGTATTTGATAGAAAAAAGAAGACTATGCCTTCGCCATATGAAATATGAAAAAGATTATTGAGTAAAAATAGCATGGCACGTCGAGTTCGGTATGAGTAAACAAACTATTATTGTTTTTCATAACATGAGATTTTGTATCGGGAGAGTAGTATGAGACAAAATAGATTTCCGATTTTTTCTTATCTATCGGGAGTTTATTTCAGCGTCACAATTTTTTGTTTTAGCGCCAGAATTCTTTTTCCACTTCACTTCTCCTATTTATATTATCAAAGTCAAAGAGTACTAAAAAAAAAAAAAAGAAACTTTGGGATTGCTGAATCACAGACGAGAAAACTTCTAAATTCCATATAGAAATAGAAAGCAACGGAACCATCATAGTATTTTTGAATTCTACCGAAAGGAAGGGTGGTAAATGGATCACTTAATGATCTGGATCTGATAGATCCTATTTTTTTTTTTCTCTTTTTCGCGCTGGAAGAGACGAAAGGTAAATTCCATTGGATAGCCGTATGCAATACAGAATAAATGCCTGTACGGTTGTTCAATTTTCTCTATTCTTTTTATCTCTTTCCTTCGCCCGAGGGTGCAAGATATGATATAAAGTAGAGGAATTCTTCATTGTTTTATATCATCAGGGTAATGATGCGCCAACCTCGCGGTAAGTTTTCAAAAATCCGCAAAAGACACCCTTTAAAAGAAATAGAAGTGTTGTTTTACTTACGCAACCAGATGGAAGAGGCTTATGCACGACATACGCACAAAACCCGGCAGGTTATACACGACGACATCCAAAGAATGGCTTATATGTCAGCAGAAGAAGCCCAAGCTCATGGAATTATTGATATTATAGGAGACGACACCCTCGGGAAGTATGACGAGTATGACGAAGAAAACTAAAAACACAACAAAAACTGGCCCTAGAGATAAGGATCTGCAGCGGAAACGCGGGTAAATCCTTTATTCTGCTTCAAATCAACGTTCAAAATGGCTTTCTTTTTTTTTTTTTGCTAATTCCATTTTTGAACGTTGATAAGATAAGATCCTTCTATTTTGCAGCACCTTAATATGGCCTTGATAAGATAAGATCCTTCTATTTCGCAGCACCTTAATATGGCCTTAATATGGCATAGACTTACTAATTACTAATTCCGTTTTAGATTTTCTATTTTAGGAGGTTTATGTTGTATTTTTCTCTTTTCTATTTATTCTTAATATATTTTTTAAGAATTAGAAAAAGAATAGGATTTTCTATTTCTGTTTTCTTTTTATTCAAAATATTTTTAAGAATAATAAAGAAGAAAAAAAAAAAGGGTTACCCGCCTTTTACATAAGAAGCTACTCTGTGGTAAAACTTTCGAGTAGAGAGAAACTTATGCACGAATGAATTCTCAAAATTTCATATATAATATAGAATTCTATTATTTACCATTTTTTTACTTTGAAACCAAAAGAGGTCAACATGATAAACATGACCGCTCGATGCCAAAAGAAACTCCTTTTGGCAAAACTTCCAAGCATCCGCATAGTTATGCGGGAGGTTCATATTTTTTGTAATTACATAAACAAAGAATTCAGTCCTGTTCTGGAAAGGGCTATCCAGTCTTTTTTTGCTTGGGCCTTATCCCAATTCCTCCAATGGAGAACCTGGATAATCCCCAGAGCTGCGAAGGTCATAAATATTATTTTGACCTCGCGCATTTTTTGGATCATAATTCTTGTGTTTTTTGTTGTTTGGGTTTTAGATCTTATTGGCAAAAAGTGCACTCAAGATGACCTTGTAAAGAGAATCGAAAACGAATACCAAAACCAAAAGAAGATTGAATGGAAGTGGGTCTAATACATTTCTTTTTGAGTTTTTTTTTATTTGAAACCCTACTGCATTTAGAACTCTATATGCACTAGGGCTTCAAATGGATCAGATCCGCAGATGTCTGAAGCAGAAAGGAAAGTACATCTTTTCTTTTTTTACCGCGTTAAACGTTAAAAGAAAAATAAGGTAAATAACCCTCTGGTTAGGATCTATCTAAACCAGCCCCCTTTTTTGTATTGTATACAATTCAAGATGCCAACTATTAAACAACTTATTAGAAACACAAGACAGCCAATCAAAAATGTCACAAAATCCCCCGCTCTTCGGGGATGTCCTCAGCGTCGAGGAACATGTATTAGGGTGTATGTGCGACTCGTTCAGATCATGAGCTGGAACAAAAAAAAAGAAGCATTTTCCCAGTCTCAATGACCAGTACCAATCAATAGGATGGAATTCTTCCAGTCATTATCTAAAAAAAGAAAACCCCCGTTGTGTTGTGTATAAAATTTATGGTTTCCATTGGTGCAAATCCAATCACCTTAATTGGAAATGAAAAGCAATTCCCCTTTGGTAGCAAATGTATCCATTAAGCGGGGGATTGAGTAGTTAAGAAGCATAAATAAAGCGCTCTCACTCTTGCAAGAACGGATGAACAGGGTCAGCAACCTAGCCAACTTTCATAATGAAATGCCGTTACTATATGGGTAGATCTCATTGTGAAAAGATCTATTATTGGACAATTCATGGGTAGAGTCAAAGAATGTGAACTGTACAAGTTACTAATAGCATTGATTAAATCGGGAAGGGGGCTCCGGCGTATAGAGAGGACCTCACCGTTTACGAAGTAACCATAGAAACGAAGGAACCCACGATTTTTTTATCCCTTTCCCTTTACTATCGAATTTCTACTTTAAATAACTACTCAATTGAAATTGTAGTATTTCTTTTTTCATACCTAGTCTCGATACAATTTCTTATTTCAGGTGAAATGCTCGTAAAAAAATCGTGGTTGGGAAGGTCATAGTAGCAAAAGCCATTGGAATTTTTATTTTATACATCGGACGAATCCGTTTTGTTATTAATGGACGAGGGGGAAATGACTGAAAGAAAAGAAATCAATTAGTTATTCAGCACATCAAAGTTTCAGTTGATTCAATGACCAGAACTATACGAGGTTATATAGCACGGAGACGTAGAAAAAAATCTCGTGTCTTTGCATCAAATAATCGGGGGGCTCATTCAAGACTTACTCGAAGTATTATACAACAAACCATAAGAGCTTTGGCATCTTCTCATCGGGATAGGGGCAGACAAAAGAGAAATTTTCGTCGTTTATGGATCACTCGGATAAATGCAGTAATTCGGGAGATTTGGGTATCCTATAGTTATAGTCGATTAATAAATGATCTGTACAAGAGGCAATTGCTTCTTAATCGTAAAATACTTGCACAAATAGCTATATCAAATACAAATTGTCTTTACATGATTGCCAAGGAGATCAGTAACTAAGGTAAGGTAAGAGGGTTGGAAGCAATCGACCGGAATGATTGAAACGTAAACGGAGATCCCCGGAGAATGGGCTCCGGGAAGGTTATAGTAAAAATGAATCTGATTATGATAAATTAGTAAAAAAAAGTATTTCTTTTTTCTTATAATTTTTTTACGATTTTACGATGTGTCAATTCAATCTGAATTCTCGAATTTTTCGAACAAAATATCAACCCCTGGTTGGGATTCGAATTGGATGGAATTTAGGTTCAATCAATTGAGAAATTGTCCTTTTTCTTTTTGGTTCGAGGACCTCTCGTTCTATTTTTTCTAGGAATAGGCTTGTTTTTATCAAATTTTTTCTTATAGTTAATAAAAGGTAACGAGGATAAAATACGAGCTTGTTTTATGGAAGTAGTTATTAATCGTTGTTGTTTCAAAGTCACTCTATTCACTCGTCTAGATAATATTTTTCCTTGATCACTAATAAATCGAGTAATTAAACTCAGATTTCTATAATCAATTCGATCCCCTGATCCAATTGGGGGCAAACGCCTACGAAAAGATCGCTTGGATTTAAGAAAACGCTTGGATTTATCCATGGTTTATTCCTTATCTCTAAAATCCTATTTCTGAATTCTCATTTATGATTTGACGGAAATAGGAGTTGATTGGTTTATGGTTTATTTGAAATAGATTATTATATGGAATTTGAATTTTATGAATCTGTTCCCATTTCTTGAATAGAGGGTACATACGCGCGCTCTTTCAAATTATTTTTTTATCTCCACATGAAGCGTATGTTTGTAACAATAGGGACAGAATTTTCTCAATTCTAATCGACTAGGTGTATTGTGTCGATTCTTTTGGGTGATATATCTGGAAATTCCAGAGAACTTCTTATTAATATCGTTTCGGACACAACTCTTACATTCCAAAATCACTCTTATTCTAACATCTTTACCCTTGGCCATGAACCTCCTTTGAGTTTTGGATTCACTCAATTCTTTCATTTTGATCCGAAACGAAAAAAAAAAAAAAGAAGTTGCGAATTTGAAATCCAATTATGAAAGATTTGGTTGCAATCAATAGAGAAAAATAAAAAATAAGTAATACAAAGATTTCTAACTATCAATTATTTAGAATCTCAGTTATAGTATATAGTAATAGTAGTATTTTTTTTTTTATGATTTTGTTGCCCCGGATCCCATTTCCGCTCCCCCTCTATGAATTCGAACCCAAGCACAAGTTTTGATGCGATTGAATACCCATTTTCTCTTTCTTTAATACTCAAATAAAAAAGAAAAAACTGACATCAAAGAAAAAAATAAAGAAAGGAAGAAAAAAGCGAGGGCTGAGTCACAGATAATTTATTCTATCTGGAATCTTCTTAAGCCCTTCCCATGTCAATAACTAAAATGAAAAAAAGGGGAATGTCAACGCATCCGGGAATAGACGATTGATCTCTATCAATAAACCTGCCAAAGACCCAAACCATAGAGTACTTAGCACAGGTGCCACAGAGAGATATGTTTTTATATCTCGCATTGAAAATACTCCTTTTTTTTATAATACGTATAGGATCAGATGCATATGTGGTTAAGGAGCAATTGTATTTGTAGGCGAAATTCCTAAGGAAAACTAAAAGGGATAGACAAAGAAAGACCCGGTAAATGAAATTTACCTTCCCTTACAAGACAAGAGAAAAAAGGACCTTTCCCTCTTTGTGGAACATTCCCAAGAAATCTTTTTTTTTATTATATCTTATTATAAATTATATTTGATCCATGAGATCAAAAATAATAAATAACAAGAGAGTTTGGATATCAATGAAGGAAATAATGATGTGGAAAACAAGACACGGATTCTCTACAATGACAGAGTAGCAGTAGGTCAATTAAAAGGGATGTAGCGCAGCTTGGTAGCGCGTTTGTTTTGGGTACAAAATGTCACGGGTTCAAATCCTGTCATCCCTACCTAATGCGTATCCTATGAACATTAATGAAGGATCAATAGCGATCAATCAAAATTGGACCTACCAAATCTTTGAGTTTATGAGACTATGATCCATGCAAAATCTATTGGGAGTACAATTAGAATCCTTTTCTTTAGGATCTTATCTATTGTGATAAGAAAGCGCTCTTAGTTCAGTTTCGGTAGAACGTGGGTCTCCAAAACCCAATGTCGTAGGTTCAAATCCTACAGGGCGTGATTCCACTCTTCTTAGGTCAAATGAAATTACAATGAAATTGCTTTATTTACTTGATAAACAATCTGAATTTGACCCCCTCCTTAGCTTTAATCCGCAGGAGGTCAATCAAAAAAAAAGAGAGGTTGCTTAATCAAAGGTCCAACTGATCCCCGCGTCTGTATTGTAAATATGCAGTTATGAATAATCCAGCCAAAGTAATAGGAATTAGACCTAACACGATTCCAAATAGTAAAACTTCAATCATTTCAACTTTGTTTGAAAGAGGAAATAAAGGGTAGGTAATATCTATCTCTAAATA